TTGAAGTACTATTTCTGCATCTCCTTGACCAAATCCACCCACATTAGGATTACTTGTTAATGGTTGATCAAGTTTGATAGATTCACCCTCTGAAACAAGAAGTTCTGGTCCTGGAGGGATAACATCAACCACTTCACGTCCATCCGAGGCACCCACTATGGTTATTTCGTATCCACCCTTTTCTTTTCGAAAAATTTTCTTTACTATACCGGCTGCTGTAGCATTATAAACTGTATTATTACTCTTGCTTCCGTCAGGATAAATCTGGCCCCTCCCCCTGTTACCACCTACATATATCGGATATTTTAAGAAGTGAACATCTTTCTTAGTAGTAGGGTCCGGGGAAAGAATCGGAAAGGTGATTTCACTATATTTTTGCCCAGGAACAGGACCTATCACAATAATATTTTTTTTATTGGGGCGATAGCTCTGAAAAGAAAGATTGCCTATCTTTTCTTTCATCTCGGGAGAAATACGATCGGTCGGGGCTAATTCAAATCCCTCAGGTAAAATAAGAACAGCCCCCACATTCAAACCCCCCTTTTTGCCGTTAGCAAGAACCTGTTTTAGTTGCGTATCATAAGGAATTCGAACAACGGCTTCAAATACAGTATCAGGAAGAACCGCTTGTGGAACCTCAATATCCACGGGCTTATTAGCTAAATGGCAATTGGCGCATACAATACGCCCAGTTGCTTCTCGTGGATTTTCATAACCTTGCTGTGCAAAAATGGGATACGCATTTGAAATGGATGACCGAGTTATTATATATATCATGACCGATATGGAAATGGATCGAGTAATCTGTTCTTTTATCCAAGAAAAAGTATTTCTAGTTTGCATGGTCCAATCAATCGTTGATCCCGAAAATTTCTACAATAAATTGGGTAGGTTGCTAGTATAGTTCCCTATCCACGATTCTGCTATTTACCTTACTGAACTGAATTTACTGAAATAATATTACTAGAATGTGGGATAAACTCCCCGCCTTGGGTGGGTAGAAATAGAAGGAGTAAGTACGATTTTGAATGCTTTGATTATGTACGAAGTAAGAAACATTATAATTCTAAATTCTAATTGGATTAATATCCGTATATCGTTTTTCTTTTCAATCATTCATTGAATGATAAATCACTACAAGCGATGGGGATACACGATTTAAATAACGGAAAATGCCATATTTTAAAATTGTATCTAGAATGACTGGAAAAGTGGAAACAAGACCAGATATAATTTGATCGTTATGCGCAAATCCAAAATCTTTGTAGATAGAGCCAATCATTAGTTCCCAACCGTGGGGTGAATGAAATCCGATACATAAATCGGTTAATAAAAGAATAGAAAAAGCTTTTATTGTGTCGCTTAAGTTATATAGGAATTCCTGAACCCAAGAGTTAAGAAGAATAAGTTCTTTATTTCCCAGAATAGAATACCCACTTAGAATAAGTAAACAGATTATATTTGTCGAGAAGTGCAAAATCATATGGATACAATCCTCATTGTGCATCTTGATCAATTGAATCATTTCATTGTGGATTCCTATACGAAGCTTTTGTAGATATGTTTCCGGGTATTCCTTTATCATTTCGTCCAACAAAAGGAGCTCCTCTAATTCGATGAATTTTTCTAGAAGACCCCTTTCTTGAATATCATTCAAAAAAGTTTCAGATTGATTAATATTCCACCAATTAGTAACCCAAGATTCCAGACTTTTTTGAAATGATAGAGAGATACACCAGGGTAAAAATACTATAGATACAAGATATAGAAAGGGAATAAATGCTCTCTTTTTTTCCATTTTTTTTTTTCATCTATAAATTGTTAACGAACCCGTCGCGCTCGTCGACTCTATGCGACCTAGTATTTCTATGAAACATGAGTTCTATTATTCTATTACAAAGTATCGAATCCATGAGTCTATTTTCTGTTTTTTTTGTTCTAATTTGTTAATTAGTCCTTGAATCTTGAAAAAACACAAAATTTAGAATAAAGAATCCACTCTGAATTCGAATGAATAAACAAAAAAATCGTGTTTCCAGATATTGCAATTGGTCCATCCAATTCGAAGCAATTCCTTCCTTTTAATGAATACGTGGGACATCCACTTCAATTAATGAATATTATTTTGATTTCAAGACGAGAGAACTTACTTGACTACCAAAATATCAATAATATCAATCAAATCTTTGGAAAAATTTCACAAGTTACCCCTAGCACAAAATAACGAATTGAGGGTCTGAATGTGATGATCAAAAATGGGTAGCAAAACAAAACAAAATTCGAATAATAAAATTCTCGTTATAATTATAAGAAAGCCAATTGTTTGATCATTAAAGAGAACAAAAGAAAGAATAAAAATAAAACGAAAGATTGCTAAATAATATAAGAAAAATACAGGATTTTTTTGTATTGTATCTAACCTATCAATTCTAACTACTGGGCCTAAAGAAAGTTATTTATTTCGATTTGATATATGGAATGAGTCCATTATTATTTCTATTTTTTACTTTTTTTTTTATTACTGTTACTGAATTGAATTGAGAATTGAGTTGAGTCGATTTCCATACGAATAAAAAACCCCTTTTTGCAGACAAATTTGTAAACAAAAAAAAATTCTCCTTTTGGTTTTTATGTATACCCGTATACGTCTGTTTTGACCCGAATGGGTGTTCTGATTTAATTTCCGTTATTTACCTTACTTAAGGTACGCCATATAAAAAAGGATTGTAGATTTTTTATTTTATTCCGAGCTGAGAAAGAAAGCATTCATTTCAAAATACTTCATTCAATTGGTACACGCAGGAAATAGGCCAATTCAGCAGCTTTTTGTTCAATTTCTCGTGGAGTAAAATTCTCATCAGTACGGGTCAAGGGAATGGCCCCCTGACCTCTGATTTCCAGATAAAGGACACGACGAGTATAAATACCCTCTTTAAGTTCTATTCTAATGGACTGAATATCTTTTATAAGAAATCGGAGGAAGATGCGACGATTTTTTCCAGGAAATCCCCAACGAAAAATACATACTATTCCTTCTTTTCTATCGAATCGATCATAACCACTACCTACATTCCAAGAAATTGTACACCACAAATAGGAGCTAATAAAGAGGCCTGCGACCCCATAGAAAGACATCACGATCCCTTGTGGAAAAAAAATAACTTGCTGGGGGGGGAATAAAGATATCAAATTCCTACCAAGATAGCTGGAAATTCCAACTAATAAGAATCCTAATGAACCTAAAAAAAGGATAAATGCCCAGCAGAAATTACTTATTTTTCTAGATCCCGTTATAAGCTCTATCCATATACGTTCTGATCGCCAATTCATAGTAGATCGGGTTGCATTTTATTTGAATTGAAAGAATATCCCAAATGAATTTGACTTTCCTTATTCTTTTTATTTCCGATGTAACTCTCTTCAACTAGTACCATTCTGATGTGAATCTTTACTTTTAACTAGTTAGATCAAAAATAATAAATCTACCCCTAATGTCATGTTTCCGCATGCACATGCATAAGGGCTCCTTCGTTTATGTTCGGAAGAAATCACGTGGTAGACCATTCTGCTAAATAGATATCTGTTTTATGATTCAAGTCTAAGTCTTGAAAAATTAGATTTGGCCCACAGGATCTAAACAATCTTGTTTTTTTGAACATGAAGGAATAAAGAAGCCATTGCAATTGCCGGAAATACTAGGCCTACTAGGGGCACAAAAATAGAGGGAAAGTTGATAGTTGTCATAGAATGGGTACCTCGATTTACTATATTGTACCTGTTTGTTATATTTTTTTTGTTATTATGTTATTATATTAATAAATTAATTCGAATTCGAATTCTATATCTATAGAAGTAGAAGTAAGTAGAGTATATATAATAAGTGCAAGGAATGTAGAACTAAAAAAATAACCTTTCCACATATAATATATGATAATCGACTTTATTATTCTTCATTTTTTCTTCTTTCTTTTGCTTCTACTAATTCAATAAAAAAAATAGATGGATTTTAAATAAGGAAAAAGGGGATTCCCGGAAAATCCCGAAAGAGGAAAAAAGTGATTTATGAATTATATACATATGTCAAAATGGAAAAAGGGAACATGAAATTTTTTTTATTTGACAGATTTCGCAGAAGGAAAAAAAAGGTAAGAAGTCCTTCTTTTTTTTCCTTCTTATTGATAGGGGTTTCCTGATTAGTAATCGGAAATATAATGAATATATATTCTATATTCATTATATTTTTTTATTTTTTATATTCTACAAATAGGGCGTCGCCAGCTAAAAACTTCAATCCTTCTAGTTTTTACTTTGATTCCGATAAACCAAATACTTTGATTGAATTGACACAAATAATTGACCCTAATGCTTGGCTTGGGTTTTATTCAAAGGAAAAAAACCGTGCAGCTCAAGTAACTCACTTAGAGCGCTCTTTAAAAGATTACGTGGTAAGACTGGATCGAATAAACCCTTTTCGAATAAATTTTCGGTTGTTTGTGCACCTTCGGGTACTTCCTCCTTCAAAACTTCCTCAATTACTCTTTTACCCGCAAACGCAATTTCGGCGTCTGGTTCGGCAATAATAATATCCCCCAACATACCAAAACTGGCTGTCACACCACCACTAGTGGGCGATGCAAGAATTGATATATATAATAATTTTTTTTCGACCGGTTTATAGTGATAGTCGTACAAGGCAGAAGATATTTTAGCCATTTGCATTAAGCTCACAATGCCTTCTTGCATCCGTGCCCCTCCAGAAGCACATACTATAATAAGGGGTAGTGAATTTTTGGTAGCATATTCAATCAACCGGGTGATTTTTTCACCTACTACGGCTCCCATAGAACCCCCTATAAACCCAAAATCCATAACACCAATTGCTAAAGGAATACCGTTTAGTTCACCTATACCTGTTTGAATAGCTTCAGGTAACCCGGTCTCGTCTTGGTAAGAATCATAATAATCTATATAATTTTTATCCTCTTCTTCATCATCTTCGGGCTCAAAATAATCAGATTCTGCGAACTCTTCTTCATCAAATTCTTCTTCATCAAATTCGAATTCAAAATCATTAGATTCCTTGGACTCTTCTTCCTTGGACTCTTCTTCCTTGGACTCTTCTTCATCAAATTCTTCTTCATCAAATTCGAATTCAAAATCATTAGATTCCTTGGACTCTTCTTCCTTGGACTCTTCTTCCTTGGACTCTTCTTCCTTGGACTCTTCTTCCTTGGACTCTTCTTCCTTGGACTCTTCTTCCTTGGACTCTTCTTCCTTGGACTCTTCTTCCTTGGACTCTTCTTCCTTGGACTCTTCTTCCTTTTTCGAACCATCTCTCCGCTCGAATTCAGATTCGGATCCAAAATCACTATCTTTTTTATTAAGAGCCTCTCTCGACTCGTACCAACCGAAGTCAAATTCGTATGCAGCATTACTAACCTTTCTATTAAAAGCCTCTATAAACTCGTCCCAATCGAAGTCATCTTCGGATTCAAAAAAATAACTAGATTCCTTGAACCATTCTTCCTTGGACTCTTCTTCCTTGGACTCTTCTTCCTTGGACTCTTCTTCCTTGGACTCTTCTTCCTTGGACTCTTCTTCCTTGGACTCTTCTTCCTTTTTCGAACCTTCCTTATCTTTTTCCGAAATTTCTTCTAACCCGGTCTCTTTGGGGGATAAATCCATATGGTCCCGATAATATCTCCCTTCCAATCCAGAAGAATCACTAGAAGCTGCGGACTCTTCTTCTCTTTTCGATCCTTCCTTTTCTTTTTCGGAAATATCTTTCTTGACAGGATACGTAACATCCTCTGAATCCATAAAAATATAAGCAAGAGGGTCTTCCTCCTCTTTATATACGTTAATACCATCCATTGGGCGTGCTGAATCTCCAGAAGAGTCTTTATCAGGATCATGACCAGGTGGATTTTGACAGTATCCATCCCCCTCTTCATTTTCATTACCACCCCTTCGACCCAATAAATCTCCAGAAGAATCCTTATCCGGATCCAGAGCAGTTCGGGGTCGACAATCCTCATCCCAATCAATATGATCTTTTGAATCCTTCGGGAAATCAATCTGATCTCCGGAAGAATCGGCAGAAGAATCTCTATCAGGATCAAGGTCAGTTGGATTTTGAGAATACTCATCCGGATCCATATCATCTCTAGAATCCGGATCAATATGGTCTCTAGAATCCTTAGCAAAATAAATATGATGAATAAGATCTTTTGAGTCTCTTCGGCCCGATAAATCTCCAGAAGAATCTTCATCAGGATCAAGATCAGTTGGATTTCGAAAATCCTCATCTGGATCAATATCATCTCTAGAATCACTCGCAAAATCAATATGATCTTTTGGATCCTTCGGGAAATCAATCTGATCTCCGGAAGAATCTGCAGAAGAATCTCTATCAGGATCAAGGTCAGTTGGGTTTTGAAAATCCTCATCCGGATCCATATGATCTTTAGAATCCCTCGCAAAATCGATATGATCTTTTGAATCATAAATCTGATCTCTGTAAAGATCTTTTGAATCATAAATCTGATCTCTGTAAAAATCTTTTTTATGTTTTTCAGCAATACCTTCAAAGGATTTGTGCATACCAAGGCAAAAAGTTTTCGAAAGCTTGGAAAGAATCCTAAACCTCTCCCTTTCGCCAATGTCGCCAAGAATAAAGAAAAGATCAAGCTCATTTTTGTAAGATTCCTCCATCTCATTTTTGTAAGATTCCTCCATAAATTTGTAAATCCCAGAAACACTTTTTGGAATTTTCCTAAAAAAAGTAAGGTCAAGATAATCATAACTAATTTGTTTTTCACAAGAATCAGATAAAAGCGAAAATCCAATCCCCAGGCTGCCAGCTTCTTGACAAAATTTGAGGCAATCCATCTCGTGTTTGGGAAAAGATTCAAAAAATTCGGACAGATCAATCCAAAATTTGGAACAAGATTGTTCCAATCTGGGAAGATCCACCCGATTTTCGAAAAAAAGCTTATAAAATAAGGGAGAAATACTACAAATATTTCTGCAGGGCAGACGAAAATAGTAAATCTCAATCGCATTATTGCCCAAAAGTTTCTCATCAAATTCTGTCTCAAAAGCTTCGGAACACAATTCATCGTCTTTGAAATACGGCTCATAATCCTTGGAAAAAAATTTACGAAAAGCATCTTCATCTGATTTATAGTATTTAGAAAGTATCCAACAAATTTCAAAATGAACAAGCCCACCTTTTTTGGCGCATTCCTCGAAAAAACCAGAATCCCTTGTATCATATTTCGCACACCCGAAAAAAATTTGGAAAGGGCTAATCTCCCCTTCGTGGAGTTCCTCGAAATAATCAGGTCTATCAATCCCGCATTTGAAACAATACTTATCATTTTCGCGATCCCGCTCCTTGTCGGTATTATTTAGTATTTCAACGAATACAGAATTCTTACTATAATAACCCATAAATTCTTTTAAGAATTCTTTGTAGTTAATTTTTTCATAAAAAACTTCTCTATCAAATTCAATTGGATCCCTCGAAACCATGTCTTCATCCATGGGAATCCAAGTGCCTTTATCAATCAGAAGCGCTAGCCTATCCCCACTATTCATTCTTATATGAATTCCACAATTCTCGCAGATTCTCGCTGCATTTAAGGGGTCTTCTTTGTAGTGCAAACGATAACAATTGTCGCAGTGATACCACAAATGCGCAAATTTTCGCATGGGGTCCGTTTCCGTTATATTCTCTGTTCCATCAGTTTGCTCATTTACGTCCCGTTCCAGATCCCGCTTCTCCATATTATTTACCTCCTCTCCCGGGTTTTTAGTTAATATAATATTATCAATTCCCCTATTTTCGGGGATCCATCCAAGACTTTCTGTATCACTTATCCTGGTATCCTCCGCGCTAAAATTCTTTTCATCAAGAGAACCCGAATTTTCTGTTGCTTCAGTGAGGAATTTATACTTGTGTCCTAAGTTCCTTTTTAATTCCAAGAAGGGTAACCGCCCTTTTTTTACAAAAGGTTGGTTTATCAAATTGAAAATAAAAGTCATAGTTATTAGAACCCCCTAATTTCTGTACTTTTATAAAAAATAGAAAGAAGATAAGAGATATTGTTTATATTTATAAAGATTAAAAAATGAAATATTAAAGCAATTTATTGAAAAGTAAATTGCGGGATATCCGTGTTATCTATGATATTTGTAAGAGTTGAATGCATAATTTCAAAATTTCCGATCAGATCATATGAAATGAGACCCACACGAACCGTTGTTGTATTTATTATCACGCATCCCATTTTATGACATTATAATTCATAGTAATCAATCAATGTAAAGATAAATAAAACTTTTAGAAAATTATTTTACTAAAAATCATATTCTTAGTCGGTAATTTTTTCCATCTATTTGTTTCTATATTTATATCAAAAAAAATTACCTTTGTCAAGTAGTCGGTAATTTTTTCCATCTATTTGTTTCTATATTTATATCAAAAAAAATTACCTTTGTCAAGTAGTCGGTAATTTTTTCCATCTATTTGTTTCTATATTTATATCAAAAAAAATTACCTTTGTCAAGTAGTCGGTAATTTTTTCCATGGTAAATTTTACCCTTAGGGCTATACGGACTCGAACCGATGACCTTTTCGGTAAAACGGATCAATCAAACGGATTGTTATAAAAATGATTTAGTTTCAAGGACCCAACATGCATTTTTTTTTTTGCATTGGGCTCTTTCATTAACTAATGTAAATATCAGCCAGTCCGCCATCTTTTTTCTATCAAGAAAAAATATGGTTCCATGTACTCTACTTCATTATTTACTTGACCTTTGGTTCATAAGCACTACCAAAGTGTTTCAAAGAAGAGTTTTATCTTGACGTAGGTGCGCCTTTGGCATCGATTATTTAAAATCTTAAATAGAGCCTCCGTCGTTCGGCTTAAAAAATCCAATATGAAAATTTGTACGCCTTAAAGTTCATAGGACGAAAAGAGATTTTTTGAGGCCCTTATGCTCATTATGCCTAGCATTGAATACCCTCGGAATCCACCATATCAAATCAAGATATGAAATTAATACAATACAATAATGGGGTCTATTTAGCGACTAAACGAGCACCTGAATCGAACCGAACTAGAACTAATTGTCAGGCTATTATTCTCTTGTTTTTTTTTTCTCAAAGTCATAGAGTAAGACATGGATTTAGCAAGCTTTTGATTGCACGGCGGACTTCCTTGAAAAACATTGGCGCTCGTGTAAACGAGCTACTCTACCAACTGCGCTATAGCCCTTGTGTTGTGCTACATATTTTTTTTAGCATTCGGATAATTATTTGTCAAGATTTCTATTCCACGATTCAACATCATAGCTCTTCGGTCTGTTTGTTTGATTAATATTGCTTATAAACACTATTCCATTTATAATCCATCTATAGCGAGGGTTCCCTTTGTAATGATAAACGACCTACTTAACTCAGTGGTTAGAGTATTGCTTTCATACGGCAGGAGTCATTGGTTCAAATCCAATAGTAGGTAAAACTTATTATATACCGTCGACTCCGGTATCTAATAAGTTTTTATACTCACCCTCCGATTATTAAGACTATATATAATCGACTATATAAATTTATAATCTTATAATTCTGAATTTTTATATTTTCTATTTCTTTTTTTTTTCGTTGAACCAGAATCCTATTTTTCGTTGTATTTTATTTTGTTGATTCAATCAAATAAAAAGAAAAATAGGATATCTTCTCTATATAGATTCTATAGATAAAAAGTGTATAAACAAAACCTCTTTTGATTATTTGGACGCACCAACTAGTTACGAAATCGTATTGGTAGCCTCTACTCGTGTCTTAGCTCGTCTGAGAGCTAGATTTGCTTCAATTATTTGTCTCTTTCCTTCGGCTTTACTCAAGTTAGCTTCTGCTTTTTCAAGAGTTTGCTGGGCTTCTTGTGGATCAATGTCACTACCCCTCTCAGCCTCATTTACTAAAACAGTGATCTCATTATTGCCTATTCTAGCAAAACCGCCCATCAGAGCCATTGTTAACCATTGTTCGTTAAGGCGTATTCTCAAAATCCCTATATCTACAGCTGTGGCAATAGGAGCGTGGTTTGGTAATACGCCGATTTGGCCACTATTAGTAGGTAAAATTATTTCTTTTACTTCGGAATTATAAACAATTCGATTAGGAGTCAGTACACAAAGATTTAGGGTCATTTCTTCAATTTGCTCTCCATTTCTAAGTTCATAGCTTTCGCGGTAGCTTCATCGATGTTACCTACCAAATAAAAGGCCTGTTCAGGGAGACTATCTAATTCTCCGGAAAGGATCAATTGAAACCCTCTAATTGTTTCTGCTAGGCTAACATATTTTCCCGGGGAGCCCGTAAATACTTCTGCTACGAAAAAAGGTTGTGATAAAAAACGCTCAATTTTTCGTGCTCTTGCTACGGTTAAACGATCTTCTTCGGACAATTCGTCCAACCCAAGGATAGCTATAATGTCCTGAAGTTCTTTGTAACGTTGTAAGGTTTGCTTAACTCTTTGCGCCGTTTCATAATGTTCCTCGCCAACGATCCGAGGTTGGAGCATAGTTGACGTTGAATCTAAGGGATCCACTGCTGGATAGATACCTTTGGCGGCTAATCCTCTTGACAGTACGGTAGTGGCGTCTAAATGTGCAAATGTCGTGGCAGGAGCGGGATCGGTCAAATCGTCTGCAGGTACATAAACTGCTTGAATCGAAGTTATGGACCCTTCTTTTGTAGAAGTAATTCTTTCCTGTAATGAGCCCATTTCGGTACTAAGAGTAGGTTGATAGCCCACAGCAGAAGGCATTCTACCCAATAAGGCGGATACTTCAGATCCTGCTTGTACGAAACGGAAGATATTGTCGATAAATAGAAGTACGTCTTGTTCATTAACATCTCGGAAATATTCCGCCATAGTTAGGGCAGTCAATCCAACTCTCATACGTGCTCCCGGCGGTTCATTCATTTGACCGTAGACTAGAGCCACCTTTGATTCCGCAATATTTTGTTCATTGATAACTCCGGATTCTTTCATTTCCATGTAAAGATCATTTCCTTCACGAGTACGTTCACCTACTCCGCCAAATACGGATACGCCCCCATGAGCTTTTGCAATGTTGTTGATCAATTCCATAATGAGTACTGTTTTACCCACTCCAGCTCCCCCAAATAGTCCGATTTTTCCTCCACGTCGGTAGGGGGCTAAAAGGTCTACCACTTTAATTCCTGTTTCAAAAATAGATAATTTAGTATCTAACTGGGTAAAGGCGGGCGCAGATCTATGAATAGGAGATGTTGTGCGAGTATCTACGGGACCTAAATTATCAACAGTCTCTCCAAGTACGTTAAAAATTCGTCCGAGAGTTGCTCCACCGACTGGAACGCTTAAAGGAGCTCCTGTGTCAATAACTTCCATTCCTCGCGTTAGACCGTCTGTAGCACTCATAGCTACAGCCCTAACTCGATTATTTCCTAATAATTGTTGTACCTCACAGGTCACATTAATTGGTTGACTCACAGTATCTCGACCCTTAACTACCAGAGCATTGTAAATATTCGGCATCTTACCTGGAGGAAAAGCTACGTCCAGTACCGGACCAATAATTTGAGTGATACGCCCCAGCTTTTTTTTTTCAAGTGTGGAAACCCCAGGACCAGAAGTAGTGGGATTGTTTCTCATAATATATAGTTCATAATATATAGTTTTTTAAAGTAACTATGTCGAAATTCTTTGCAAAAATGAAAATTATCGAATCCAAAATAAAATAAATGTCCGATAGCAGATTTCTTAATTAAATAAGAAATTAATTAAGAAATAGGAGTTAGCACTCAATTTTTTTTGGTACCATCCAAAGGAATCCAATTCAATTGTTCACTTATTCCATTTTTACTTATTCTAGTCAATTTCAATGAGTGAATTCTCAAGTTCACTCAACTGATTTTCAAAAAAAAAATATCAAATGGATGAACAAAAATCTTGAGAAAGTCTTTTATTTGTCTATCATTATAGACAATCCTTTCGATATTATCTACGAAAGTCGAACTCGAAACTATATTTAAATATTTAAATTGAATTTATGATTCATTATTTCTATCGCACTGGAACTAAGTTCTTATTTAGTATATTGATTTATGTCCAGCCTATTCCTTTACCCTTTCCCGATAGAATTCCGCGTATTTTCACATCTAGGATATACATATACAACATATCTCGTTGTCAAGAGTGAATTTCGAATTATTTAGGTCTTTCGATTCAAAAGGGGGTAAGAAATTGGAAACTTGAAAAACAAGGGTTGGGTTGCGCCATATATATGAAAGAGTATACAATAATGCTGTATTTGGCGAATCAAATACATGGTCTAATAACGAACCATTTTGATTAGTTGATAATATTAGTTGAGAATTTTATGAAAGATTCCTGTAAAAGGTTTCATTAAGTCCTGATTTTTGTCGAGTAGACCTTGTT